GAAAATCTTTTTTTTTAAGCTTATTCCAGGGTGGCTCAAGATAATCTGCTTGGTAGCATAAGCATAATAATAATATATATATGTATATATACAATGATCTAGAGTAGGAGTAAGAAAAATGTACGATATTGGGGAATTCTAAAAAAAAGTAGGTTAAGGAGGTCGAGCTAGGTCTATGGAATGGCTATAAGCCAACTCCTGTGTATGTTTCGAAAAAGGATTCTAGAATTCGATTCAATATACGGTGCGGATGGTTTACGTTATGGAAGAAACACATGTATATGTGATATTAGATATTCACTAGTTATATATGGACTATTCATATATATATTATTTCTATTTCCCATCTCACTGAATTTAGATAGATTCCAATAGAAGTTCTTCCGTTTCGTTAGAAGTCTTTCCGTTTCGTCTGTGACTGTAGATTGAATGAATAAACAGATGAAGTAAAGTATATACAAGAGAAAGAGCGAAGAATTGAAAGAATGGTTCGGAACAAAGAAATGGAAGAAGAAGAAATAGAACCGTATAAATTTACAAAGACTCCATGGATAGGAACTAAAAACGAGATATCGAAGTAGTTCTGATGATTCAGTAATATCATTACTTCAATTCGGAGTTATTAGTTATTTCGACCGAATGGATCTTAGTGATGGAATAATAAGTAATAATTCATTGATAGATTGTATCATTAACCATTTCTTTATTTTGGTGCGAGAGTGCGAGGAGCTTACCATGAATCCATTGATTTCTGCCGCTTCGGTTATTGCTGCTGGATTGGCCGTCGGGCTTGCTTCGATTGGACCTGGAGTTGGTCAGGGTACTGCTGCGGGCCAAGCCGTAGAAGGTATCGCGAGACAACCAGAAGCAGAGGGTAAAATACGCGGTACTTTATTACTTAGTCTGGCTTTTATGGAAGCTTTAACAATTTACGGACTGGTCGTGGCATTAGCGCTTTTATTTGCGAATCCTTTTGTTTAATCCCAGAAATGTGAAAAATACATATTTTTTCTTATTTTACTTCCTTGGACTTGCCACTTGCTTCTTCGAATTATATGAACACTTCACTGTGAAAATCACTTATTCGTTGAGACAATACCCACGGGGAAGGACTGATTTGAGGGTGAGGAATTAGCAGATCCACTTGCTTCCTTCCTTAGTCCAATGGAACTCCCCCCTTTTTTCACTTTTAGGATACGTTGTAACAAACGAGGTATTTCTCAATTGACATGAGGCCCGGGCCTAATAAGTATCTTCTTTGTAACTTTTTAACTGCAATTCAATTCAAATAATAAATCCATTTCTCAATTTAGAAAATAAAATTAGAAATTTATAGATTAATATTAAAATATTAAAATAAGGAAATTAATAAAAAGAAATCAATCAAAAAAAAAGAGGGGCGAAGTGATACAAAATGAACTCTGTTCAATTTTGTTCGTCCTATCTATAAGAGGAGAGCATATGAAAAATATAACCGATTCTTTTGTTTCCGTGGGTTACTGGTCATCGGCCGGAAGTTTCGGGTTTAATACCGATATTTTAGCAACAAATCCAATAAATCTAAGTGTAGTGCTTGGTGTATTGATCTTTTTTGGAAAGGGAGTGTGTGCGAGTTGTGTATTTCAAGAATAGGTTGGATCCAACCAGCTGCACTTTCTATTTTTTTTTTTATAGGAAAGAAAGGTGCACGATCTCGACGAATTACTTCTGAATAAATTCATACATCATATGTAAGAACCATAGCATTTCGTGACTCATTAGTAAATAAACTTTGATTCTCTATCAACCAATAATGTGGGACCATTAACATGGTTAAAACTAAACCGTTTGAAGTCTAGGCACAACATGGTACTCTTTCTACCACTACGTTAGTACGAAGATGGTTTTAAAATGAATAGTTGGCAATTTATCCGATATAGAACACTCATATCGATAAAATGATTTGAACCATTTCCTGGAGGGTACCCCGCCCTTTTTTTATCCAATGCCGAATCGACGACCTATGTATAAAATAAGAAGAATTTTTGGATTTGAAGAAAAATCAAAAGAAATCAATAAAAAAAAAAGAAACAACTTTGCTGACAATTAAAGATTTTTTTGTCTGGGCGGAAGAGTCCTCCAAATATTCTGGTCTTGTATAAGTTTCAATATCTTAGAATACAAACAGAGAAGAGAGGATAGGTTCATTACAATGGAAATGCCCCATAAGTAACTGAGCGTGAGAGCCAAATGAATCGAAAGATTCATGTTTGGTTCGGGAAGAGATCATGGAAGTTTTGAAATGAATGGGAAGATAATCTACTTTCATTAAGTGATTTATTAGATAATCGAAAACAAAGAATCTTGAGTACTATTCGAAATTCAGAAGAACTACGTGGAGGAGCTATTGAGCAGCTCGAAAAAGCCCGGGCTCGCTTACGGAAAGTAGAAATGGAAGCAGATGAGTTTCGAGTGAATGGATATTCTGAGATAGAACGAGAAAAGGTTAATTTGATTAATG